ACTTGAAAAATAACCCAAAAAATCAAGGGAATGCTTGGATAATTGGTTTATATAAATCCTTCCTGGTTGAGACCACACATAAGAATGACATTGCCATAAATTGACAAGATAATATTTCCACTTATTCATCAGAAGAGGGGTATCCTTCGAAGACAGAATAGATTTTCCTTGATATCTAACATAATGCATAAAAGGATCCTTGAAGAACCATAAGATGGCGGCCGGAAAATCATTAACGAAGACTTCTTCTACAGGATATTTTTTTTTTTCATAGAAATGTATTCGCTCAAAAAAGATACCAGAAGAGGTTAATCGTAAATGAGAAGATTGATTACGAAGAAAAAGTAAAATGGATTCGTATTCACATACATGAGAATTATATAGGAGCAAGAATAATCGTGGATTACTTTTTGAAAAAATAATTTTTTTTGGAGTAATAAGACTATTCCAATTATAATACTCGTGAAGAAAGAGTCGTAATAAATGTAAAGAAGAGGGATCTTTCACCCAATAGCGAAGGGTTTGGACCAAGATTTCCAGATGAATGGGGTAGGGTATTAGTACATCTGATACATAATTTAAATGTGGGAATTTGTCCTCTAAAAAAGGAAATATTGAATGAATTGATCGTAAATTATAAGATTTTACGATTTCTGTCGCCTCTAAGGAAGATACTAATCGTAGGGAAAACGGAATTTCCACAATGACTGCAAATCCCTCCGACATCATTTGAGAATACAAATTTTTGTTGTACCCAAAAAATTTTTTTTGGTTAGAATCATTAGCGGAAATTATCAAATGATTCTGTTGATACATTCGACTAATTAAACGTTTTATAATTAGTAAACTATATTTAGTGTCATAACCTACATTATCCAACAAAATCGATCTATTTAAACCATGATCATGAGCAAGTGCATAAATATACTCCCGAAAGATAAGTGGGTATAGGAAGTCATGTTGCTGATATCTATCTAGTTCTAAATATCCTTGAAATTCTTCCATTTTTAATGTGAACAAGAAAAGAAATAGGTGATTTATTGGGTTATCAAATGATACATAGTACGATACAGTCAAAACAAGGTATTATAGTAAGAAAATACCTCGGAACAAGTAAGACTCATCAACAGACTCTCTAGCCTCTCTTTTTCCATCTAATTGATTTATGTTCATTCTAGGGTAACAAGATGGTTAGAAGTCCTTTATTTTTTCAATCCAATCGCTCTTTTGATTTTGAAAAATCTTTATCAATATACTGCCTTCTTCTACACATTTATCTATACCCCATAATGGGTAATAGCTAATAATTAGGACTCATAAGAAATTTATAATCCACTCATGGGAAAAGTTTTTCCCGTATTAAGCACTAATATATTTTTAACGTCTAATTAGATCGGGTAATCATTCAAAAATTAAGAACAGAAGCTCATTACTTTTTGTTTCCCTATAATTGGAACCGTAGTAGGGCTCTACCCATTTATTCACTCGACCAAATTCATTTTTTTTATTACACGACAAGAATTCAAACAATTTTAATAAGGTTTTGGACCTATTCGGTAAGAATGAAATATTCTTAGAATTATCCATTGATACGACATGCTGCTTTTTCCATTCATTCCTTTCAGGATCAGTCGTGGTCTTACAAACTCTACCGATGGTATGGACGAATCTTTTGCTTCATACAAATGTGTAAAAGATGCTAGCCGCACTTAAAAGCCGAGTACTCTACCGTTGAGTTAGCAACCCAAATAAAATAATTAGAATGTGTAGATACAATCGGAATCTCAATAAAAAAAAAGATTGAATTGCACAACGCAATCCAAACCAATCAAAACATTAAAATAGCACAAATTTTTTAAATTCTAATTGATTAGATTCTGAACATAATAAAAATGAGCAGATCCGATGAAAAAATTCTCAGATAAAAATAGGGATAAAGTAAAATATTAAAAAATACATCCATTAATTCTATAGTATATATAGATTTTATTGAGTTTAATCTTAATCAAAAAAAGACTTCTTGTATCACAGAAAATACAAGAACCCATTATTTGAATGAAATAAAAGCTATGGGACGGAGATATAAATGGATCCTTTTATCCACGATCGGATTATATTTATTTGATACACTGTTGTCAATATGAATGTTGAGAAAAGAATACAAAAGAAAAAACAATTTATAAATCTAACTAACAATTCCAATTTCAATCAATTAGAATTATAAGTTATAAGAAAAAATAAGAAAAAAAAAAAAAAAACTAAGGACTTGTGTTGGATTGGCACTATATATAATATTTCTATACAACACAACATTGATACAATATTGGTGGAAAAAAAAATTAAGTAAAAAAATGAGGTTTATTCACTAAAATAAGCAAGTGAAATCCTTTGTGTTTTTTTATTTGTTCCTTAACTCATTGACAGTAATCTCAAAATTTTATATTTATAGACCCGATTACTTCATTTATTTATTCACTTAATCTTTTTCTATCTATTTTATATATATCAATAAAATTTATATCAATAAAATATAAATAGATTTTTGTCGTTATAAAAGACACTCTTTTATAGTAACAATAATAAATTTAGTATGATATAAATAGAACAAAAGAGGAAATAGCAAAGAAACAAAAAGGTTATACAAGGCTATATACAAATCATCCACATTTTTTTTATTTCATTAATTGAATTTTATTTGTTGATTAGGGCGAAGTTCCGTAAAAACCCCCGCCCTTTTTGAAATATCATGAACAGTTCCTGTAGGTTGAGCACCTTTTTCAAGGAAATATAGAATAGCAGGAACATTTAAATAGATTTGATTCTTTATCGGGTCATAAAAACCCACTTTACGAAGATCTCTTCCCTCTCGTCGGGATCGAACATCAATTGCAACGATTCGATAAATGGCTCATTGGGATAGATGAACAATACTCCCCCCCCCCTAGAAACGTATAAGAAGTTTTCTCCTCGTACGGCTCGAGAAAATTCTAAATTATGTCTATGTATAGAATCATAATATCAAATAGATCCATAAAATCATCAAATTCATTATATTATTGATTTTAGTTTAAATACTTTTTCTTAGTCTTCCCCCCCCCCCCCCCAAAAAAAAAAATTATTTGTATCCTCATAACTCAAGTTGAATAACTCTCAAATAACTCAAAAGAAACCTTTTAGGTATTAAATTTATTGAGTGGTCTCTAACCCTTTTTGTCTGTCTCCTTTAGAATCTATTTTGATTCTTAAATATGATCTGGTTGTTGAGACAATTGAAAACGGTATTTCCTTGTTCCAGGATCTTTATCTTTGCCTTGAATCATTGGGTTTAGACATTACTTCGGTGATCTTTAAATCGTTTCAAAACGGCAGCAACATACCATTTTTTTTGATTTCTTTCTATCAAAGAATCATATGAATGGTTGATTCCTACGTAATACACTTTACTTTTGATTTGATCAAAAGAGTTTTACCAATTCCAAACAAAATTAACTTTTAAATTTTATCGAATTGGATCCTTTAGATTTATATATCTAAAATATACTTACGAAGTTGTTCCAATTTATTGATCGATACTAACCTTAGATTCTTGCCCTTGAGAAATTAATCAATACGTTCTACTCGAGCTCCATCGTGTACTATTTACATGGCAACACTCTCAAAAATGAGGGTTCCAGTGGAACAGAACAAATGATGTCGAGCCAAGAGCACTTTCGTTCCTATATAATATAAAAAAGTGGTGGATGTAAGAATCCACAGCTGATCATGTCCTTCAAGTCGCACGTTGCTTTCTGCCACATCGTTTTAAACGAAGTTTTACCATAACATTCCTTCAGTTTGGAACCAGTATGTAATTGATTCAATTATGGAATCGTGAATAATCATCGGTTCGGTCGGTACATAATAATATATACTTTTTTCTTCTATATGAAGAATGGATAATGTATGACGAAGTCTCAACAAGAATTCAATCAATTTAACCCCATTGTTTATAATTTTTTTTTATTATAACTAACATAACATGAATAAATAAACACGAATAAACAAGTTATTTTGAATCTCTATCTTCAAGTAACGTGATAGGATAAATTCAACAATTTCACACTTCTTAGAGTACTAAGAACTCATAAGAAATCATTAAAAAGATTTAATTGATTGAATAGTTTCCTACCCTATATCATTATTTGCATAAGGTTTTACAGTAAGTACCATTCGCTTTTTATCATCATTAAGAGAAAGATAAATCCATATTGGATTAAACCATCAATGATTAATAAAAAAAAAGACTGATGTAAGGAAAGATTGAAGATTTAGGTTGTTATTTTTTCGTATTTCATATTGTAAAATCAGTAATATTTAACAAATAAAAATTTCGTTTCATATGCGTGTTATTTGAACTCGATTAAATTTGTGAAAAAGATATGATTAATAATAAAAAAAAAAAAAAAAAAAGAAATAAGAATCACATTCTATAACAATATTATACTCTTAAACGGAAGACTGGTCGAAAAGACAATCTTTATTTTGATATATTTTATTATGATATAGATTATGATATAGATATCTATTTTATTTTTTATTATAGATTAATAAAATGATCGTGGGTCAGGTATGTTCTGGGACGGAAGGATTCGAACCTCCGAATAGCGGGACCAAAACCCGTTGCCTTACCACTTGGCCACGCCCCATTTCTAGTCGACACTAATAAACACTAATATTGGTACTGGTTGTTCGTCAACTCAAGTCTAAATATCTATTATCTATAAAATAGATTACTAGAATTTTTATACATGTAGACGTAGAATTAAACAGAATTTATTGATCATTACATATAATTCAATTAAGATATTGTATGAAAGTATGGTTTATTCTATTCTCTTTTGATTTGAGAATTGAAGGATTTTTGATTGGGTGAGTTCAAATCAAAGAAAGTTTTTTGGTCTATCTTATTTTCTTTTTATTCATTTTTCTTTTCTATGAATAATAACATATTTATAATAATAAAATAATAAAAAACTCAATTTATTAATAACTCAATCAAAATAAATAAAATACAATTATCCTCAAGAACAAAATGTTTGTTATGCTTAATATATTTAGTTTGATCTGTATCTGTCTTAATTCTGCTCTTTATTCAAGTAGTTTTTTCGTCGCCAAATTGCCCGAGGCCTACGCTTTTTTAAATCCAATCGTAGATGTTATGCCAGTAATACCTCTGTTTTTTTTTCTCTTAGCCTTTGTTTGGCAAGCTGCTGTAAGTTTTCGATGATATCTTTAATTTAATAATGTCTAGACAAATTCATGATTTATTGAAAAAAAAAAAAATTCAAAGAAAAGAATTGATAAGATCAGATAAGTCTTACACCCTCAATTCAAATATTGAAATTCTTGTACAACCGCGAAAAATCTGGATCACCCCACTTTATTTCTTGGTGTCAAAATAAAAAATCAAAATAGTAGGGTATGCGGTATAAAAACGGAGAATCTATTCTCTTTTTTACTAAAAAAAATCTTGGAGATTATGTAATGCTTACTCTCAAACTATTTGTTTACACGGTAGTGATATTCTTTGTTTCTCTCTTTATTTTCGGATTCCTGTCTAATGATCCAGGACGTAATCCTGGACGTGAAGAATAAAAGATAAGGTTTTTGTTTTCCTTGCTTGATTTTTAAATGTTCTTAGTAGGATTTTATCTATTACACATTTTTAACTATTAAAAATAAAAAGAGCTCGCGAAAAATTCGAAAGAAAATACCAAGTCATCAACAAAAACGGAAAGAGAGGGATTCGAACCCTCGGTACGAAAAACTCGTACAACGGATTAGCAATCCGACGCTTTAGTCCACTCAGCCATCTCTCCTCCCAATTGAAAAAGGATAATACTATGTTACATTATAAAAAATAAGGATTGAAAGAGCCCTTCATAATATTTTTTTTTCATCCGAGAGTGCTTTTTAGTTCCACGGCCCGGCTAAGTACTGACCAGGCCGGGCCCGCCATTTATTGTTCCAACGAATCATAAATCATTTTTTTTTTATTTGAAAACTAAAATACTTGCTTGTTATTACGATTGGAAAAAAAAAAACTCTTTTGATTTCTATGATATAGAATCAAATGATATCGAATCAAAGTGTCGTTTCTTATCTTAATTTTTTATATTTATTCTTTATTTTCTTTATTCCTTTTATTTTAGTAAAGTAAATAAATAACAAAAAGGGAGCTGTGGATTCTTGCACAATACATTTTCATGTATGTTATGGCTTAAGTAGTTTTGTCGAGACGTCTAGGTCAAAAACCTCCGGCAAAAAAACACTTGTTATTTAGTTTTAGTTATTGAAATTTAATGAATTCTCTTTTCCGAATCTCATTGGGTTCTCTGATACAACACGTAAACGCTCTAATTTTCATGATTATTTTATGATCCTATCCTTTCTTTTTACTCTTTTAACTTTTTATTACGACCCATTTTCTTGTTCGACAAAAGGTTCATTTATATACAATAATCGGATTGTAGCGGGTATAGTTTAGTGGTAAAAGTGTGATTCGTTCTATAATCCTTTATATAGTTAAGGGGTCTTTCGGTTTGATTAATATTTCATTCCGACCAAAAACTTTATTTCTTAAAAGGATTTAATCCTTTACCTCTCAATGAAAAATTCGAGGAAGAATATACATTCTCGTGATTTGTATCCAAGAATCAATTCAAAATTGAAAAATTGGATTATGAGATTACGAAACATAATTTTTTTTTTTAATTAGATCAATACTTCTAATTGAATAAGTATAAGTAAAGGATCCATGGATAAAGATAGAAAGTGGCTTTCTAATCGTAACTAAATCTTTAATTTGGAATTTGTATTACGGAAATTGAAGCAAAATGGCTATTAAACAATGACTTTGGTTTACTAGAGACATCGACAAATTGTTTTAGCTCGGTAGAAACAAAATGCTTTTCCTAAGGATTCTCTCACATAGAAATAGAGAACGAAGTAACTAGAAAGGTTGTTATAATATAATCCCCCTCTTTTCTATAGGGATCGTCTAGAAAGCGGGTTGTTCTGAATACATTCAGACAGAAAAGCTCATAGATGTTATGGGTGGAATTTTTTTTTTCGTTCATGTCTTAATATAGGAATTTATACATCTTCCATAAAGGAGCCGAATGAAACCAAAGTTTCACGTTCAGTTTTGAATTAGAGACGTTAAAAATGATGAATCAACGTCGACTATAACCCCTAGCCTTCCAAGCTAACGATGCGGGTTCGATTCCCGCTACCCGCTTTTACTTTATTTTTTTATTAAATTAATAAGAAATAAGAAAAAAATAGAATTCAATATTTTGAGATTTTTATTATTTTATAAAAATTTTTATGAATATAATTAATGTAATGCATCATTGACTTGAATACGGAATTCCCGGAATTGGTTCAACTATTTTTCCGAACAAGAAATAGGAAAATTGGAATGAAAAGCGTCCATTGTCTAATGGATAGGACATAGGT